AAGCATTACACAATCTCCAAGATAATTTTTTTTTTGGAAAAAAGAGAATAGATTCTCTATTTTTATACCACATATCCTATAATTTGAATTTGACGCCTAAAACCGAAATAGTTTTTCAAAATCGAAAAGAATTTTTGTTAATTGTAATAAAATATAAAAAATGAAGTTATTATTATCTTATCCATTATTATCTTACTTATCAATAATTTTATTATACCCACTTGTTGATATTATGGAGGATCGAAATAAGGTTTTTTTATTTATGAAAAATAGTTATAATCAGAAAACGAGGCGATATGGATTGTGTTGATTCAAAAATTTGAATGTTTTAATCAAGGGTTCATACTGTAAGACTTGTCTGATTTTATCAATTATTTAGTATTAGAATTAGTTAGAATGATTTTTCTAGGACAAGATGAAAGATCTCATCGAAAACTTACAGCAGCTTGCCAAACAAAGGCTAAGAGAAAAAAGAGTAAAGGTATGACTGGCATAAAATCTACGATTGGACTCAAAAAGGCGTAGGCCTCAGGTAATTTGGCGAAGAAAAAACTACTCGAATAAAGGGCAGAATTAAGACAGATCAAACTAAAGATATTAAGCATAACAGACATTTTTTTTTTATTGCATTTTGATTGAGTTATTGATAGAAAAAAATACTTCTTTTTTTTGAACTTACTCACTCAATCAAAAAACCTTCTACTCTCCATTGAGAATAGAAGAAATTCTACTTTCATACAATATCTTAATGGAATTCTATGGAATGATCAATAAATTCATTTGAATTCTATATCTACACGTGTCAAAATACTAACAACAGAATCGACTTGATTTTTGAGCCAGTTGGGCTGGAATTGACGAACAATCAATAACAATATTAGTGTTTATTAGTGTGAAATCGAAATCGAAGTGGGGCGTGGCCAAGTGGTAAGGCATCGGGTTTTGGTCCCGCTATTCGGAGGTTCGAATCCTTCCGTCCCAGAGCATATGTAATTTATTTAAGATTGTATTTTTCTGTTTCTAAAGTTGAATATTGAATAGAATTTCATCCTTTCTGTTAATGATTTTAACCAAAATGAATCTTATCTTTTTTTTTTTCACATTTCATCCAATAAAGGAGGATATGTGTTCAAATGACACACGGATACAAGTCAATCTGTTGGAGATTTAGGCAAGATGGGGTTATAGATTCCACCTTTTTTGGAATTCAAAAGTGTACCGTTAATCATATATACATCCCCTAATATATTCATATTATAATATAGAATATTATAAAAGGAAGTTAGTTATTTTTTTATTTATCCCGCAAAAGACATTGGATTTTGCCAATCGAATCTATTATTAAATTTCGATTTTTTTATTGATTCTTCATTTATTATTAAATTAATGGTTGAGCTCAAAAAGAAAGGTGGATTTCTATTTCTTAGGGATGTTGCCGTTATTGTAAATTGTAAAAAAATGAACATTACATACTAATAATAACTTAAGATATATTCCATCTCCATGTATTGACTGTTCTAATTGAACCAATGACTATTCATGATTCCATAATCGAATCAACCGCATACTGGTTCCAAATTTGAGGAATGTTATGGTAAAACTTCGTTTGAAACGATGTGGTAGAAAGCAACGTGCGACTTGAAGGACATGATCCGTTGTGGATTCTTATATCCATCATTCTCTAATAAAGGATGCTCTTGACTCGACATCCTTTGTTCTGTTCCACTCGAACCCGCATTTCATTTTTTTCGGGGGGTGGGGGGGGGGTGCAATGGAAATAGTACATGATGAAGCTCGAGTAGTAAAGTATTGAGCTATTTCTCAAAGGAAAAGAGAAGGGTCTAGGGTTAGTGTCAATCAATAAGTTGCAACAACTTCGTAAGTATATCTTTGACATAGAAATCGAAAGGATCCAAATAAAACAAGTTTCAAATCCCAAAGGAAAATCGTTTGTTGGAATTGATAAAACCTTTTCGATAAAATGAAAATTATATATATCGTCGGGAATCCGCCGTTAGTATGATTCTATTCTTTGATAAAAAGAAATAACAAAAAAGGCATGTTGCTGCCATTTTTGAAAGGATTTAAAATCAACGAAGTAATGTCTAAACCCAATGATTCAAAAAAAAGAGAAAGATTTCCGGAACAAGGAAATACCCTTTTAATTGTCACAACAACTGTATTTGGATCAGAATACCGAATTCAAATCCATTCTAAATGAGACAAAAGGGTATTTGAGACTGCTCAATAAATAAAATGCCAAAGGATTTTCTTTTGAACTATTTGAGAGTTATTCAACTTGAGTTATGAGTATACAAACGATTTTCTTTTAGGAAATAAAGAAATGAAAAGGACTTACTTCTTAGTCTACTTCATTTGATGATTTTATGGACTTATTTGATTGGTCATTATAATTTATATATACCTAACTTTGAATCGTTTTTCTCGAGCCGTACGAGGAGAAAACCTCCTATACGTTTCCAGGGGGGGGGTATTGTTG